ATTGAATGAATAACGGATCCGGATCCTAAAAATAATAATGCTTTCGAATAAGCATGAGTAATCAAATGAAATAAAGCACTTCGATAAGACCCCATACCTAGAGCTAACATCATATAACCCAATTGAGACATTGTGGAATAGGCTAAACCTCTCTTAATGTCTTTTTGAGCAAGGGCAAAAGTAGCCCCGAATAATATTGTTATTACTCCTACCAAAGAGATGAAATTCATTATGTGAGGGATGACTATGAAAAGAGGAATAAGCCGAGCTACAAGAAAAATGCCTGCAGCTACCATAGTAGCAGCATGTATAAGAGCCGAAATCGGAGTAGGCCCCTCCATGGCATCCGGTAACCATACATGAAGGGGAAATTGTGCAGATTTAGCAACCGCACCGGAAAATAATAGAACGGCACAGAAAGTAACAAATAAAAAATTGACTTCATTATTATTATTAGAAATCAAGTTATTGAATATTTTGAATAAATCTCGAAATTCGAAACTCCCTGTTATCCAATAAAAACCTAAAATTCCTAATAATAAACCAAAATCCCCAACACGATTAGTTACAAATGCCTTTTGGCAAGCATTTGCAGCAACAGGCCGTGTGAACCAAAACCCTATTAATAGATATGAACACATTCCTACCAATTCCCAAAAAATATAAATTTGTATCAAATTAGAACTAGTAACTAATCCTAACATAGAAGTACTGAAAAAACTCATATAAGCATAAAATCTCAAATATCCTTGATCATACGACATATAATTATCACTATAAATAAGAACCATAATTCCAATAGTAGTGATTAATATTGACATAATAGAAGTAAGCGGGTCGATCAAGTAACCGAATTCTAAAGAAAAATCATTATTAATGATCCAAGACCATACATATTGATAGATAGAACTGCCATTTATTTGCTGAATAAACAGATTGATCGAAAAAATCATGACTATACTTAACAAAAAAACACTTTGAAAAGCCCACATACGGCGAAGACTTTTTGTTGCCGACGGAAAAAGAAGAAGTCCCGCTCCTATTAACATAGGAACTGGAAGTGGAAGGAAAGGTATTATCCACGAATATTGATATGTCTGTTCCATAAAAAAGTTTTTTATTCTTAATTGATTGTTTCCGATTTACCGGATCCTACCCCCTTTCAATTTCAAAACAAAAGGGGTCAATAAAAAAATCAAGAGATGTACTAACTTAAAGATATTTTTCGAATTTTATATATTATCTGGGTCTTTCCAAATTAAATATTAAAATAAAGAAGTTACAATTGGGCAAATGATATGACCTACTTGCTCATAAAAAGCGAATTTAGTTAATAACTAAGATTTTTCTTAATTTTCTTAAAATAACGAAAATACAAAATTTCATTATTATTAAATCACTTTATATTCATAAATTAATGATAAAAAATTACACTAAAAAGAAATCTGATATTCATCGATATGAATCATAGGATTGACTAAGGTACAATTTTTGTACAAATCTCGCTTTTTAGTCAGTTTGTTCCAAATCATTAACTAGTTTTAGTATGAAACTGATTGATTAGTTTCCGTTTCAATAAAAAAACATTTATAGGAAACGCTATAATATCTAACATTTTATATTTTCTATAAGATTTAAAGATTTATTTTTATATTTATCAAAAAAGGGGGTAATTATCAAAAGGGGGTAAAATAAAATCAAATTTAATAAAAAAATAACGAAGATTTTTTTTAACAAAACGTGTATCTTTTAACGGATTCATTACTTTAATTACTAGTTTGATTCGAATTTTAAAATGGAATTTCGAAGTATTCTTTACTCAAGTTTGACCAATTAATAGAAAAAATTAAAGTTTTCATTAGGCTTTTCATTAGGCAATGGGTTCTTAAAGGGTTCTTAAATCCTTCGGTCTATTTTATGTAGAAAAAAAAATTTAATTATATTTTTATAGTAAGATTTTGTACGATTTTCGCATATTTTTTATCTATATATATATATATATTTTTTTTGTTTTCTCTAGATAATATATATTATATTATCTAATTATTCTCTAGAAAATAACTATATAATGAATATATTCGTTTTGACCAATAGATGTCTTTCACATCCAACTATAACAACGAGTAACCTCTTAATTTTTAAATGGCAGTTCCAAAAAAACGTACTTCTCTATCAAAAAAGCGTATTCGTAAAAATATTTGGAAAGGGAAGGGATATTGGGCAGCCTTAAAAGCGTTGTCATTAGGTAAATCTCTTTCTACCGGAAACTCAAAAAGTTTTTTTGTGCGACAAAAAAAGTCATAAAATAAAACATTGGAATAATCCGAATATAAAAACAGGCCCATTTCATTCTTAATAGGAAATCAACAAACCTATTGTTTGTGGCTAATCAATATGAACTAGAACTCGCTTCGCTATTAGGATATGTATAATAATTCTTCGGTTTAGGGGTTAGTAAATTATAAAAAGCTTTTGAAAAAAGAATAAAGACAAGATACAAAACGTGAGCCTTTGTTAGTATATTTTCTTGTTCTGGAGATGGGGGAGTCTTTTTTCCCCATCAACCTGTTTGTCACAATTACAATAATCGACGTTTTTCTATATATAAATATAAATATGAATATATATATATATATATTGAAGAAGGGTAAAAAAGAGATCTTTAGTTAAAATTAATACATCGTTGAAATTAATTTATTCATTTCTTTTTAAAATTTTTTGTGTAACTTTCTGACTTCTTATTTATCTGAATTTCTCTGAATTAATCTATTAGAATATATAAATCTATTAGAATATATAAATTTACCATTTATATGTCTCTTTCAACCCAACCGACAAAAGCCTGGAATTTTTTGTCCGAATTAATGTGCAAGTTTTGAGTAATAAATAATAAAAACGGGTCTTATTTTTTGTTCATTGGTAAAATACATTTTTTAACTTTTAGGAAATAATATAAATATAAATGATAAATCTTTTATGAAAAAAAAATAAAGAAATTTTTTATAGTTCTATCAATAACTAGAGGGTTGAAGTTTATAGTTTCAATAGTTCGATTCTATTGAATTATAGAAGAGCATAAACTACACCAAAGCACTAAGGTAAATAAAACCCATACCCCAAAATAATGAATAATGAACCTTCAAATTTGTATTTGAACAAAGTTTTATTCATCCATTTTCATTTTGACTAAAAAGATTTCATTTAGTTGACTCCTTAAATCTCGACGATTGACTATGAATAGGCTATTATGAATTCGAACAAGCCGCTATGGTGAAATCGGTAGACACGCTGCTCTTAGGAAGCAGTGCGAGAGCATCTCGGTTCGAGTCCGAGTGGCGGCAGACCTTCTCTTCGAAAATAGATACAATATATTATAAATTCTAGAATGAATTCAACTCCTGATTTATATTTCAGGATTCCTCCTTTTTAAAATTTTTATGATATTTTCAACTTTAGAGCATATATTAACTCATATTTCCTTTTCGATCGTTTCCGTTGTAATTACAATTCATTTGATAACTTTATTAATCGATGAAATCATAAAACTAAATGATTCGTCAGAAAAGGGAATGATAGCTACTTTTTTATGTATAACCGTATTATTAGTCACTCGTTGGATTTATTCGGGGCATTTCCCACTAAGTGATTTATATGAATCATTAATCTTTCTTTCTTGGAGTTTTTCAGTTATTCAGATAGTTCCATATTTCAAAAAAAAAAAAAGCCATTTAAGCACAATAACTGTGTCAAGTGTTATTTTTACCCAAGGCTTTGCTACTTCGGGTCTTTTAACTGAAATACATCAATCCGCAATATTAGTACCCGCTCTCCAATCCGAGTGGTTAATAATGCACGTAAGTATGATGATATTGGGCTATGCAGCTCTTTTATGTGGATCATTATTATCAGTAGCACTTCTGGTCCTTACATTTCGAAAAAACATAAATTTTTTTTGTAAGAGGAATACTTTTTTATTAAAACTAAACGAGGAACTTTCCTTTGGTGAAATACAATACATAAATGAAAGAAACAATTTTTTAGGAAATGCTTCTTTTTTTTCTGCTAACAATTATTACAGGTCCCAATTGATTCACCAGTTGGATTATTGGAGTTATCGTGTGATTAGTCTAGGTTTTCTCTTTTTAACTATAGGTATTCTTTCAGGAGCAGTATGGGCTAATGAAGCATGGGGGTCCTATTGGAATTGGGACCCAAAGGAAACTTGGGCATTTATTACTTGGATCGTATTTGCGGTTTATTTACATACTAGAACCAATATAAATTTACAGGTTGAAATTTCCGCAATTGTGGCGTCTATGGGCTTTCTTATAATTTGGATATGCTATTTTGGGGTCAATCTATTAGGAATAGGGCTACATAGTTATGGTTCATTTACGTTAACATCTAATTGAATTCAAGAAAGGTTCTTGCGAATTTTAAAATATAAATAGAAATAGAATATGTTGTTTGTATATAAAAAAACTTTATATGAACCAGTTAGAACCATGCGAATCCAGTAGTGCGGGGATTCGCATGGTTCTCACAAAGATCAAACATATTGGGTGAATTTTATTTTTAACTTAAGAGAGGAAAAAGACTTCTTTTTTTAATTATACAAATCCTATGATTTTTTTATGAAAACTATCTATAAACAAAATTAGATAAAAGAACCTCGACCTTGTCAACCGATAGGGAAAGAACAAAATCAGGGTACATACCAATACCTATTACAGGTATAAAGATAGCGATCGAAACAAATAACTCTCGCGGTCCAGAATCAAAAACATAAGAGTTTGGAGCATTAAATAGCTTGTATCCATAGAACATCTGGCGTAACATAGATAATGAATAAATAGGAGTTAATATCATCCCAATTGCCATTACAAAAGTAATTCCTAATTTTGATATTAAAAGATATTTTTGGCTGGTAATGATTCCAAAAAAAACTATCAATTCTGCAACAAAACCACTCATACCCGGTAATGCAAGAGAAGCCATTG